TATCCATTTCGTGTCAAAATAGATCTTTTTTTATTTGTATTTATCTTTCAAATCCTTTATTAGATAGTACTTTTCTTTGTTTAGAAAAATTATCCTTGTCTTTGTTTATGTCTCGGGTTAGGGCAAACTACTCTAATTCGTCCTTTTCTACGTACTATTCGACATCTTCCACAAATTCTACGAGCGCAGGGCCTTTTTTTCATATTTTGCGTTCCTTAATTTTGAATATACAGACTTTTTTTTGAAGAAAAATCGTTTTTTTTTTTTCAATCTTGATTGAGTTGTATCCCTATATAAAAAGAAAACGATTTGGAAGTATCTACTAAATTTAATGTAGCAGCAATGTTATTGAAACCCCTGACTTGTTCTTTTTTTTACAAAACAAAATCCAAATGGATATAATTTGGATATCAAAAGGATTACCATATGTAACACAAGATTTCTCCGCCGATTCTTTTTATTCGAGCCTCCCGATCTGTCATTATACCCTGCGAAGTAGAAAGAATTACAATTCCCATCCCGCCTAAAATTCTAGGAATTTGTTGATAGTTAGAATAGATTCGTTGACCAGGTCGACTAATCTGTTTTAAGTTTAGACTAGCTCTATATTGTGTTTTTTTCGTTTTTCTATGTCGTCTATGTCGTAAGGTTAAAACCAAGAATTTTTTGTTACCTTCCTGATGTTTCCTCACATTTTCAATAAAACCTTCTTGTAAAAGGATTTTCAAAAGGTTTCTAGTGATATTAGTAGATACTATTCGAATGATTTCTTTTCCGCTCATGTCAGCATTTCGTATAGAGGTTAGTATGTCAGCAATTGTGTCTTTACTCATGATAGACAACAATTTTTGTTGTTTTTAAGATTTGATATAATCAAGATAGGCCCTTCCTTTATTTTTTTAATTCATGATTCACTATATTTTTTTTAAGGTATATACGTGAAACATAATCTACTAATTAATTTGATTAACTACTAATTAATTTGATTAATCGGTTGAATTCAAATACTATAAAAAAAATACTAGAATTCTAGAATATTTTCTATCTCATCTTAGAATGCTTTTCTAAGGCTTTATCTTATAATATTTCAGGTGCTAATGAAACTATTTTTGTGAAATTGACCTCCCTCAATTCCTCGCCAATCGGGCCAAAAACTCTACTTCCTTTTGGATTTCTTTTTTGATCAATGACAACTGCAGCATTCTCATCATATCGTATAATCGTGCCGCAGGAGCGTTTGAGTTGTTTACGAGTACGTACAATTACAGCTCTGATCACTTCGGATTTTTCTAGAGAGGAAGTTTTTGCTGCTTCCTTGATCACAGCAATAATAACGTTGCCGATATGACCGTATCCGCGATTACCAGCCCCTATGATTCGAATACACATTAATTTTCGGGCTCCGCAGTTATCTGCTACATTCAAATAGGTCTGAGATTGGATCATATCATTTTTAGAATCTGTTATTTTAATGCAAAAGGAAAAAAAAATATTGTTTGTCCAAAAATAAAAAAAGAAACTTACAATTTTTTTTTTTTCATTACAAAGTCTCTTTTTTCTTTGGTTTGATATTCCCATTTTGAAATAATCAATTGAGTTCGCATAGGCATTTTGGCTGCTGCTATTGAGATAGCTTTTCTGGCTATTTTTTCTGCTACTCCGTCCATTTCATAAAGTATTTTACCTGGTTTAACGACAGCTATCCAATATTTGGGATCTCCTTTCCCCGACCCCATACGTGTTTCTTTGGTTCTTATCGTAACTGGTTTGTCGGGAAATATACGTACCCATATTTTTCCCCCGCGGCGTATATTTCGTGTCATTGCCCGACGTCCGGCTTCTATTTGTCTAGACGTAATCCAAGCGGGTTCAAGTGACTGAAGAGCATATCTACCGAAACAAATACGATTACCTCGAGAAGACATTCCTTTCATTCTCCCTCTATGTTGTTTACAGAATCGGGTTCTTTTTGGGTTATAGTTGATGATTGGTTCACAATTCCATCTCTATTACAGAACTGGACATGAGAGTTTCTTCTCATCCAGCTCCTTGCGAATGAAATAATTATCAAAATATACATATAGTTGATAAGTAATAGACTGAATCATTAGATTCTTTGAGATTTCATCTAATCTATTTATTCAAAATTGATATCTATTTTTTTATATAGAACTATGTATTTTATGTCAATTCTAGATTGATAGATAATTTGAAATTCTAGATTGATAGATAATTTGAAATTCTAGATTGATAGATAATTTGAAATTCGAATTTGGAAATAATTATTTTATATAATTTTTATATAATAGACTTTATTTGTTATAATCTGCTAATGAATCTATATTTATATTTATTATTATTATGATATCGGATCACTAAAAATTTATATCAATCCAATAACATAAAAAACCTTCGCGGGCGAATATTTACTCTTTTAATATTTACTTTATTTGTAGGGTTATCCCCGAACCTCTCAAAATAAAAAAGAAATGGATTGTTTCTTGGTTCGTTTCGCCATCCTGCCTATTAAAATCAAAAATTATTAAGATTTTTTTTCAATAGAATCTTATGTCTTTACAGGTTCCGTCGTTCCCATCGCTTCTCGGTTAATGGTTAGGTCTTAATTCTACAATGAAGCCTCCAATGCGATTTTTTTTCTTGAGCCAATGTTATTAATTAGTCTTTATTGGCTCGAGGCTCTTAATTTTTTGTTTTATGAGTAGGATTTTAACTAGCAATAAATAGCTATTGGTGCCTTATTACATTCGCTTTTACGAGATGACTTGTAGACCTTACATATTGGAATCCTATATCATTAATTCATTTTTTTTTTCTTTCTCTCACCCTATCATTTATCTGTATGATTTTTTTTTTGCTTTACAATTCATAATCAAAATCAAATGAATTTTTCTTTTATTTATGTAATGTAAAAAAGATTTCAATTCCTACAATGTAAGGGCCAATATATCATATCTTGACTGCATATCATATCTTGACTGCTTTTTTGAATCCAGATAATGTGAAGCAATGAGTTGGTTATGAATTCTACTATAATTTCTTCATTCATAGTATGGATCAGTCCATTTTTTTTAGATTGACCTTTAAAAACCAACGGGTCACACACTAAGCATAGCAAGTACATTAAATAATCAATCGAATTTTTTATTTTATTTAACCTTGTAGAACTTCTAGAATAAAAAATCGAATTTTTCTTCTTTTGATTGGCCAGAAAAAGAATGAAAGAATTTCTCATTTTTTGTTCTGTCAAAGGGTATAATGTAAAGATTAAGTCAATTAAGAATTGACTATTTATTGACTATTCGTCGTCTACAAATATCCAAATTTTTATGCCTAAAATATCCAAATTTTTATGCCTAATACCCCATAAATAGTTTGAACCGTATAGGAGCAATAATTAATTTTAGCTCGAACGGTTTGTAAAGGAACTCTACCTGCTCTCATCCATGCGACGCGTGCCTTGTCTTTTCCCCCCAGGCGCCCCGAAATTTGTACTTTAATTCCTTTTGTATGGGCCTTCTTGGCTAATTCAATAGCCTTTTTCATTGCTTTGGGAAATGCAACTCGATTCTTTAATTGTTCGGCTATAAATTCTGCAAGAATAATAGGATCCTTGTAAGGCTTTCGAATTCTTCTAATTTTAATGTTCAGTTTTCGATAACTTAAACTTATAGGATTCATTTCTTTTTGTACAATCATCCATAATTCTTCGATTCCATTGGTCTCCAATTCTTTGATTACATTCTTCTGTAATTCTGCTATTTTTTTAGATTTCCTTTTCCCTAATTTTAGGAATCCCATAACTATTATAACCTGAAGAAGATCAATTCCTTTTTGAATCTCTATACGTGAAATCCCTGCAATACCAGAAGGAAATTTTATATTTTTTTGTACATAATTTTGGATAGAGTTTCTTATTCTTTTATCTTCTTGTAGACCCTGAGAATAATTTTTTGGTTGTTCAAACCAAAGAGAATGATGATTTTGAGTTGTACCAACTCGGAAACCGAGTGGATTTATTTTTTGTGCCATAATCCCCCATTACTATAATATATATCATGAAATGTCATATTTGTGGACTTTTTTTGACTTATTCGAAGTTTTAAGCATATCTTATATTCTTCTTATAAGCATAGATATTTCAATACAATATTTATATGACAAGTTAGTCTTTTTAGCGTATAACTTCTTCTTCCTCTTCTTAAGAAATAGCATCCATATTCTCTTTTTTTATTCTTTTTCTTCTACTATTCATTTTTCATTTGAATTTCAAAAATGAATCTCTAAAAAAAGTAAAAAAAGGATTCCTTTTCCAATTCCTATTAAAAGGAAATAGCTAATCACATCAACGACGAGATTTTTTATCTTTTTTTGCGAGATTTTTTATCTTTTTTTGGATGCCCCCTGAAATAAAGAGTAGGTGCAAATTCTCCCAATTTATGACCCACCATATAATCTGTTATATAAATAGGTATTTTTTCTTTTCCATTATGGATAGCGATAGTATGGCCAATCATTGTAGGTATGATGGTGGATGCCCGGGACCACGTTACTATTATTTTTTTTTCTGCCTTTGTGTTAAGTTTCTTTATTTTTCTTAATAAATGATTTGCTACAAAAGGATTTTTTTTTAGCGAACGTATCACAGTGAATTTCTCCTATTTTTTTTTTTTTTTTTAGAAGAAAAAAATTCGATTTTCTCTCCTATTTACTACGGCGACGAAGAATCAAATTCTCACTATATTTCTTCCTTTTTCTACTTCTTCTTCCAAGTGCCGGATAACCCCAAGGGGTTGCGGGTTTTTTTCTACCAATTGGGGTCCTCCCCTCACCACCCCCATGGGGATGGTCTACAGGGTTCATAACTACTCCTCTTACTACGGGACGTTTACCTAGCCAACATTTCGATCCGGCTCTACCCAAACTTTTGAGTTTCACCCCGGTATTCCCTACTTGTCCGACTGTTGCTGAGCAGTTTTTGGATATTAAACGAACCTCCCCAGAAGGTAGTTTTAATGTGGCCGATTTCCCCTCTTTTGCAATAAGTTTCGCTACAGCACCCGCAGCTCTAGCTAATTGTCCACCCTTTCCAAGTGTGATTTCTATGTTATGTATGGCCGTGCCTAAGGGCACATGGGTTGAAGTAGATTCTTCTTTTTGATCAATCAAAACCTCTTCCCAAACTGTACAAGCTTCTTCCAAAGCATACGGCTTTCTGGGTGTAGATGATGATATCTATACAGGTGGATCTTCTATATCGTAAAATCTCGTCAAATGAAGTAAAGTACTCCATGAGTGGATATATAGGAATCAAAATCTGCCGAATCACTCATGTTATGCTCTTCTACATCCTAGGTCCTCCCGTTCCTTCATCTGGCTTATGTTCTTCATGTAGCATTCAGACTGAATGACTCTATGAAATTACGTCGATACTTCCACATATGTCGATACTTCCACATATTGGGGGTAACGTAGGAGACATCTCTATTTTTCCCCCGGGGAATCCTTCGAATTCCCACTGCTTAGCTTTCAATTCGCCTCTGACCATCAAATGAAATGTGAATACCCCGTCCTCCTTTCTTTGAAACAAGGGAGGGGCGCTTCTGGTTCTGTCGGTGCTTGAAACAATTTTGTTTTCTCCATATTACTAGATCTCTAGAGTCAATAATTTGATATTTGATATGAGGAACTACTGAACTCAATCACTTGCTGCCGTTACTCTTCAGTTTTCTGTTGAGGTCTATCCTGTAGAGGTACTCAATTTGGATCAGTGATCGATTTCTAGGTTTCGTCGTAAACCTAATTGGTTACTTCCAATTACGTAAATCCATAGTTCAAACCGCACTCAAAGGTAGGGCATTTCCCATTTTTATAGGAACTCCTGTACCAGAAATAATACTATCTCCAATTCGAGTCCCTCTGGGATGTAAAATATATCTCTTCTCACCATCCCTATAGTGTATGAGACAAATGGATGCATTTCGATTAGGGTCGTATTCTATGGTTAGGATTCTACCATATATGTCTTTTTCATTCCGTCGAAAATCGATTTGACGGTATAGACGCTTATGACCTCCCCCTCTATGCCTTGCGGTAATGATTCCTCTGGCATTACGGCCTTTACCACAACGATGCTGTCCATAGGTCAAATTCTTTCGTGTATTTCGCGTATTGGATTTCACTTGACCCTCTACGGCTCCATTGCGTGCGCTCGGGTTAGAAGTTTTGTAGAAATGGATCATTATGCTATTAAGTATTTTGATTTAAGTTCTTTTCTTTCGAATTTCTAAGAGATCTCTAAGAGGTAGAATAGAATAACCCGGTTGAAGCGTAATGATCATACGCCTGGAATGCATTGTATGTCCCATAATAGGTCTCATTCTTCTACCCTTTCCCGGGAGTCGATGGCTATGAATAGCCATTACCTTGACACCAAAGAAGAGTTCGACCCAATGCTTTATTTCTGTCTTAGTGGATCCTGATTCGACATTCAAAGTATATTTATTTTTCTCCAATAACCTAATACTTTTGTCTGTAACTACTGCATATTTGATTCCATCCATAAATCGATTTTCTTCCCTATGAGTTCGAGTCTCAATAAGAATGCTAGTTCTTACTGTTCATATGTTCTAATAGGGTTATACTACACCAATTCGTTATGTATGGATGATGAGATTCCATTGATACAGAGCCAATTCCAATAGACTTATTGGAGGGTCCCATTGGTGTGCATCCAGTAGGAATTGAACCTACGAATTCGCCAATTATGAGTTGGGTGCTTTAACCATTCAGCCATGGATGCTTAGCGGGGATCCTCATATATCGTAGATAAACAAAGTCGAAATTTCAATGCAATCTTTAGTTCAGTTTGAATCAATCAAATTTGGAGGAGCTAGCATACTATAATAATAGAATAAATAGCATACTAGAATAATAGAAATAGCATAGGGTTTGAATCCTACTGAGAGATCCACTAGAGATCAGAAATTCTTGAAGAAAGAACAAGATTTTTCTTTTGTCCCTTGCAGGCGATCGGAAAATAAAGAAATAGTTAATCTATTCAAGACAATTACATATTTACAAAATACCGTCTCAATTCATCCTATTTCATCAGATCGGAACGGGGGGGGATATACGTTACACCACGATTTGAAATCAGAAGAGAGATTTCAAGAAATGGCAGATCTATTCACTCTATCAATAACCGAGCCGGATCTGGTGTATCATAAGGGATTTTCCTTTTTTATTGATTCCTGCGGATTGGATCAAAAACAATTCTTGAATGAGGTATTCAACTCCAGGGATGAATCGAAAAAGAAATCTTTATTGGTTCTACCTCCTCTTTTTGCTGAAGAGAATGAATCTTTTTATCGAAGGATCAGAAAAAAATGGGCCCGGATCTCCTGCGGGAATGAGACTCTGAATCATAGAACTATAATGAAATATACGATCAACCAACATTTATCGAATTTGAAACAGAGT